AGTAATTAAACCTTCATGAATCCATTTTTGTTCTTTCATTCCAGGTAAAGCCTCCTTGAAGTATCAACTAATGGAGGAGGAACGATATTAGACAACTCGTCCCTTTTCTTTTTTTTAGAAATAGGAAGAAGTTTCGGATCCAATTTGGATATTAAAAGGATTACCATATATAACACAAAATTTCTCCGCCGATTCCTTCAAGTCGAGCCTCTCGGTCTGTCATTATACCTCGAGAAGTAGAAAGAATTACAATCCCCATCCCACCTAAAATTCTAGGAATTCGTTGAGAGTTAGAATAGATTCGTAGACCGGGTCGACTGATCCGTTTTAAATTTAAAAAATTTCTATAGAGTCTTTTCCTATTCTTTCTATGCCGCAGGTTTAAAACCAAAAAAGATTTGTTTTTTTCTCGATGTTTTCTAACGTTTTCAATAAAACCTTCTCGGAAAAGTATTTTAACAATATTTTCGGTAATATTAGTAGATGCGATGCGAACCACTCTTTTTCTATCCATATCAGCATTTCGTATAGAGGTTATTATCTCAGCAATAGTGTCCCTACCCATGGTGAACTAAAATTATGGGTGCCCCAAAATTGGATATAATCAACATGTTTTTCTTTTTTTTTTTTTTACTTATTTGTTTTATGAATATGAATTATTAAAGGTATATGCGTGAGACACAATCTACTAATTAATCTAGTTCTTAATCTATTTCTTTCAAATATCCACTATAAACATATCAGTGATCTCATTTTATAATACCTCGGGAGCTAATGAAACTATTTTAGTAAAATTTAATTGTCTCAATTCCCGGGGGATCGCACCAAAAATTCTAGTTCCTTTTGGATTTCCTTCTTGATCAATCACAACTGCAGCATTGTCATCATATCGTATTATCATACCGCTGTCACGTTTAAGTTCTTTACAGGTACGAACAATTACAGCTCTGACTACTTCTGATTTTTCTAGGGGCATATTTGGTACTGCTTCTTTGATCACAGCAACAATAACGTCACCAATATGAGCATATCGACGATTGCTAGCTCCTATGATTCGAATACACATCAATTCTCGAGCCCCGCTGTTATCTGCTACATTTAAATGGGTCTGAGGTTGAATCATATCAATTTTTTAGTCTATTCTTCCAATGCAAAGGATGAAGAAAAAAAAGGAATATTTTTTTGTCCAAAAAAAGAAACTTTCATCCCCAAGATTCATTTCTGTTGGTTCTACATTTTTATCCTGAAATAATGAATTGAGTTCGTATAGGCATTTTGGATGCTGCTATTGAAATAGCCCTTCTAGCTATATTTTCGGTTACTCCACCCATTTCGTATAGTATTCGACCTGGTTTAACAACAGCTACCCAATATTCAGGGGATCCCTTTCCCGAACCCATACGTGTTTCAGCGGGCCTTACTGTAACCGGTTTGTCTGGAAATACACGGACCCATATTTTTCCACCACGGCGTGCATTTCGTGTCATTGCTCGTCGACCTGCTTCGATTTGTCTAGATGTGATCCAAGCAGGTTCAAGTGCCTGAAGAGCATATTTACCGAAACAAATATGATTACCTCGATAAGATATTCCCTTCATTCTTCCTCTATGTTGTTTACGGAATCTAGTTCTTTTGGGGTTATAGTTGATGGTTGTTTCACAATTCCATCTCTACTACAGAACCGGACGTGAGAGTTTCTTCTCATCCAGCTCCTCACGAATAAAAGGATTAAAAACATTTAATTGAAATGATTAACATTTTTTGTAAAAAATAGTTTTTTTTAGAACGTTCTAAAAAATCTTTATTTTGTTTTGTCCTTTATCCAAGTTTAGTAACTAAAAAAAAAAGTTTTCGCGGGCGAATATTTACTCTTTCAATCTCTATTTCATTTGTAGGGCTCGTTCGTGACTTCTCCCAATAGATGAATTAATCTCCGGTTCATTTCGCCATCCCGACTAGTGAATTATTAAGATTCATTTTTTCAATAAAATCTTTTGCATGCACAGGTTCCATCGTTCCCATCGCTTCGTACTTAATGATTAGGTCCGAATTCTACAATGGAGCTCATAATCCAATTTGTTCCTGAGTCAATCTTCTTAGTCTTTATTGGCTCCAAGCTCTTTATTTTTTTCTTGATTCATTTAATATTTAATTATGGATGAATCAATGAGTATTGATGCTTTATTACACTGTCTTTTATGAGATGACTCGTAGACCTTACATATTGGAATTCTATATCATTGATATTCTTTTTCTCTCTTTCTCTCATCCTTCCATTTATCCACACCTTTACTTCTTTCATTTTGTTTTACAACTTCTAATTCAAGTTTATGCAAAAAAAATTTCAGTTGCTACAAAGATATGACTGATTTTTCATATCTTGACTGGTTCTTTATATCCAGATAATACGAAGTGATGAGTTGGTTATTAGTTCATACTATGGGGCTGGTCCTTTTTTAATCCTAACCCTAAAAAACCAACGAGTCACACACTAAGCATA